ATTTTTGGTTTACGTTATGGAAGAAAGCCATGTATATGTGATATTAGATATTTACTAGTTATATATGAACTATCCATATATCTTATTGACTTTTTGACTTTTCTACTCCACCCCGTGAATTTAGATAGGAATTCCAATAGAAGTTCTTCCGTTTCGTCTGGGCCGAATGAATAAACAGATGAAATCAAGCAGAGCATATAGAAGAGAAAGAGTGCAGAATTGAAAGAATGGTTCGGAACAAATAAATGAAACGGAAGAACTAGGTCCTTCTGCATTGATTATGGATTGATAAAGACTCCACGGATAGGAAAACGCGAGATCGAAGCAGTTCCGCTTATACAATTCAATAATCTCATTACTTTAATTTGTAGTTCATAGTTATAGTTATTTCGACTGGATTGGGTGGATCTTAGTAATGGAATAATAAGTCATAATTCATTGGTTGCTTTTCTTGTATCATTAACCATTTCTTTATTTTTATGCGAGGAGCTTACCATGAATCCACTGATTTCTGCTGCTTCCGTTATTGCTGCTGGATTGGCTGTAGGGCTGGCTTCTATTGGACCTGGAGTTGGTCAAGGTACTGCTGCGGGCCAAGCTGTAGAAGGTATCGCAAGACAACCAGAAGCAGAGGGTAAAATACGAGGTACTTTATTGCTTAGTCTGGCTTTTATGGAAGCTTTAACAATTTATGGACTGGTCGTGGCATTAGCACTTTTATTTGCAAATCCCTTTGTTTAATCCTATAAATTTGTAAAGTTTTTTTTGTCTTTATTACCTTGGATTTTCCGCTTGATTTTTCGAATTATATCAAGATTTCACTCCTACAATAACGTTAACTTATTCATTGAGATAATACCCCGTGGGAAGGACTAATTTGAGGATCAGGAATTAGCGGATCCACTCGCTTTCTTCCTTCCCGTTCTCAGTCCAATGGAACCCCCTTTTTTTAGGAAGCGTTGCAACAAACGAGGTATTTCGCAATTGATATACGACCTGGGACCAAATTCTAACAAGTATTTCAATAAGAAAATTGAAATCAAAATAATTAAATTAAAAAAATTTTAGAAAATTAATAAAAAAATCAATCAAATCAAAAAGGGCGAAGTAATACAAAAAGAACTCTGTTCGATTTAGTCAGTCCTATCTATAAGATAAGAGGAGATCCTATGAAAAATGTAACCGATTCTTTCGTTTCCTTGGGTCACTGGCCATCCGCCGGGAGTTTCGGGTTTAATACCGATATTTTAGCAACAAATCCAATAAATCTAAGTGTAGTCCTTGGTGTATTGATTTTTTTTGGAAAGGGAGTGTGTGCGAGTTGTTTATTTCAAGAATAAGCTGGATCTAACCAGCTGCACTTTATTCTTTATAATTAGGAAAGAAAGGTGTACGATCTCGCGAATTACTTCTGAATAAATTAAGAAATCATATGTACGAACCATAGCATTTCGTGATTCATTGGTAAATAAACTTTGATTCTCTATCAACCAATAATATGGGACCCTAAACAAAACATGGTTAAAGCTAAATTGTTTGAAGTTCGGGCGCAACATTGGTGCTCTTTCTACCGCCATATTAATTAGTATGGAGATGGTTTCAAAATGAATAGTTGCATTTTATCCGATATAGAACACTCATATCAATAAAATGATTTGAACCCTTTACTGGAAAAATGGGAATCCCATCCTTTTTTATCCAATGCGGAATCGACGACCTATGTATAAAGTAAGCGAAATTTTTTGGATTTGAAGAAAAAAAAAAAGAAACAACTTTGCCGATAATTAAAGATTTTTTGTCTGGTCGGAAGAGTCCTCCGAATAGTCTGCTTTTGGATCAATGATCAGTTTCAATATTTTGGAATGCGAACAGCGAAGAGAGGATAAGCTCATTACATAAAAAAAAAATAGATATGGGAATTACCCATAAGTAAGTGAGCGTGAGAGCCAAATGAATCGAAAGATTCATGTTTGGTTCGGGAAGAGATCATGGAATTTTTGAAATTAATGCGAAGATAATCTACTTTCATTAAATGATTTATTAGATAATCGAAAACAGAGAATCTTGAGGACTATTCGAAATTCGGAAGAGCTACGCGGGGGGGCCATTGAAAAACTGGAAAAAGCCAAGGCACGCTTACGGAAAGTAAAAATGGAAGCGGATGAGTTTCGAGTGAATGGATATTCCGAGATAGAACGAGAAAAATTGAATTTGATTAATTCAACTTATCAGAATTTGGAACGATTAGAAAATTACAAAAACGAAACCATTCAGTTTGAACAACAAAGAGCGATTAATCAAGTCAGACAACGCGTTTTTCAACAAGCCTTACAAGGAGCTCTAGGAACTCTGAATAGTTGTTTGAACAACGAGTTACATTTACGCACCATCAGTGCTAATATTGGTATCTTTGGAGCGATGAAAGAAATAACTGATTAGTCCTTCCTTCTACTGTAGGCATTATTTATTGATTTTTCCTTTGCTTCTGAAAAAGAATTAA